TCGAAATCAAATCGACGACGGTAATGCAGGATGCATCCTGGTATCCCGCGACGGAAGCCCGCTATCTCCCGTCCTGATAAATATCTTTCTTCCAAAACCTACTGTGACGGGAAGGCGTCGCATCCTAGACTAGAAGAAGTTCCCCGCTCGCCTTTTTCGATGTGGTTGTGCCCACTTCGTTTCATTACGTCATTCTATGTGTTTGCCTTTCTGAGTGAGACTGACGTAGTGCGAACGTCGAGCAGTGCTCGCTCGTGCTTCTTCGGAACGGGGAGCACGTCTCCCGTCCGACGGCGCTTTCCGGAAAAACCCAAATGATTCGACAAGCGGTGGAAGGTGACATCAATGCACAGGGGGACCTATTACACATGACGGTAAGGGAGACAAAGGATTTATAGGCCGTCGGAACTAAACGAAAGAACATGGAAAAGACTTTCCAAAGTAAACAAAACCTGTCGGAACTCGACATCTCTCGTCGGGTTGAGAGCGACAATCAGGACAGACAAAAGGGACAAGGAAGAGAACGAAAGATTCAGTAGTGGGAAAAAGGCCCTGCCTAGAGCTTGTCCATCTACGACTCCGTGATCCAACTGGGCATCGTCACGTATGAATTCGTGCTCCGACGTATGGGCTCGTCGCCCTGTCTCCATAGACGGAAGAAGAAGCCAAGACGGAATCATTTAGTAGTGAAATATTTCCATTCTGCCTTAACCATGCCCACCCACCACCCACCCTGAAAAAACGATTCTCCAACTGATGATTTTTCAGTTTCGGACATGTGACGATAGCCTACCCGGCGATTGAGGGTAAGATAAGAGGACAGCCCTACGAGTGAGTGAGGCTTTCATCCCCTCGCCTACGGTACCATCCTTCGGAGTGTCGACGTTCGAATGTCAGATGGATTCAACCTGCTGGACTCCGCGACAAACTCTGGAATTGGCAAAGGCGACACTCCACCGACGACTCATGGATTTTATGCACCGATCTACCGTAACTGCCACAGCTCTTCTCTCTTTCTTTCCATACATTGGGTTAGCTACACGGCACCAATCAGCAAGAGCGACGAAGGAAAACTCCAGCAACCAAAAGGTGCTCCGACGCAATATGGGCACCACAGACGGCAGGGGCTGCTGGCTGACTCCGTCGCCTGTCGTACGAACAGCAACTCTGTTCTCAAGCACTGAACTGCCCGACGCTCTTCTCTCGTATTTATTATGTCCAAGCGCTCCGTGCGCAACTTTCACTTTTATCATCTCGTTGGATTCCTCGGGTTTATCTTCAGAAAGATCTTTGTCGACGTTGTTACTATGGTTTCCTACTTGATGAACTGGAAGAAGTAAGAACTCGCCAACTGCTCTGATCTTATCCGCTCACTCTTCTATTTTATGTTTTCTAGCAAGCGTCACCATGTAGGATCCGTTCGTTCATTTATTGACTTGACTCCCTGAACTTCACTAAGTAGAGCAAGGGAGAAGCACGACGCGACGCGACGCAAAGAGGGAAAGAAGCAATCTACACCATTTAGTACCGAATTGTTCGCCACTGAATAGAAAATAAAGGAAACTCGTCTCTTTGCCTCTGTTCCAGCCCCTTCGTCACGTAAGGCATCGCGACGCTCCTCGCTTTCCGCCAGAAAGCAAAGGCAGCAAAAAAGATGACGATATAGAGCAGACCATGAAATAGGTAGGAGTGGAATTGAGAAGCCCTTTCTCATAAAGGACCTTTCACAGAGACCGACGGCCAGAACCTCCACCAGCCGATGTGTTTACTCGAATGACTCTTTCATACAGTATGCAGAGTGCGTCGCTTCAGCTCCAGCTACGGAACGCCAACCAATAGACCTGCAATCCCTGAAAGAAATGGAAATATCTTTAGTTTGGGGAAGTTACCGAACAATATCTGAAGGAAGACGGATACCCCAAAGAGTCTCACATAGAGGAAATCAAAAAATACCTTCTCGTCAGATTGGATCGCTTGCCAATGTTGTTTCCAAAGGCCTATCAAAACAAAGCAACTCTTCCGTCTATGGGCAGCCGACGTACGCAATAGACGTCGGGAGTTGAATATCCAGTCGTCGACGAGTGTTTTTTTTTGAGCTCGACGAAAAAATGACTTCACAGGGGCACATGACTACTTCGATCTTTGCCTTTTTGATGAATTGCACGAAGCGGGCAGCGAAAGCACACGGAGAGGCACGCCCGAGAAAAGGATCATCAGGGAAAGTCAGACTGTGGATAAGAACCCACCGGATGACCGACGGTCAGCTTCGAGGGAAAGACTGGCCGCTGAAGCCCCGGGACGGGTTACCGTCACCTGGAAGTGAGGGGATAGAGTCCCCCATTTGACGAAGTCAATCGACGTATAGGCAATTTTTCGACGCTTCTATGGCACGGAAAATGACCCCCTTTCGATCCTCAACTCGCCTTTCTCTTTATATACATTCATTTCATCTTCTAGGCGCAGGTTTGGAACCCTGGTGTGGTAGTTCGATGAGCGTCGAACCATTCCGTCTCATATGCCGTCTACTCGTCAGTGCGCTGACGCTTTTTTTCGCAGCGGTGACCGACGAAAGCATTCTGCGAAAGAAGACGACGAATCGTCAGGTGGAGTATCCCTATACTCCGTAGACTTTTCCTCAGCCTCTGAATTCATCCAGAGGGAAGGGAAATAGACTGATGCTACTACCAATACCAGGGGTACCGGCTTATGCGAATCAATCATATCGAGCGAAGAACCCTACCGTCGCTGTCGTATCGAAGCGATCGGGGAAAGGGGCGTCACCCGGACCGAGAAAGTGCTTTCACGGTCTGCTATTCCTGCTGAAAAGCATTTGCGCACCTTTCCTTTACTACGACGGATGCCCCACTACTGGAACTATGCTATTACTGGGTGGTCCCCCTCCACTACTGGGAGAGACTGACGTCACTTACCGATCCAGAGAGAGCAAAGAATATCCGACGGTGGGGCTTCTTTCATAGACGTGGGCAATTCCCTTCCTTTTTATTCCTGCTTCAGTAAATGACAAAGGGAGAGGAGAGGGTTGGTATTCTCATCGACGGTTTATCCGGTCGCTGAGCTATTCTTCGCTCCTGGCGGACCATTACGTGTACTGTCTACTCTGCTCTTTATGGAAGAGCCGAGGTCCATTTTTTTATTTGACTTGGAAAGCTCCGGAACCCCCATCGGATGATCCCTCGTACCGGAAGTGGGAAATAGAGAACTCTACCGTCGTGTCTTGGCTCATTCACTCAATGGAGCCTGAAATCAGCAGTATCCCCATTTTTCTAGATACTGCTGACGGAAATATGGGATGCCTTTTCAGTAACGTCATTCCCAACTCCATTGGCAATATGGCTCAGGTTTATGAGTGGAAGCGCAGGATCCATGAAGCTAAGCAGGGAGAAAAGTCAGTGTCCTCGTCACTTCAATATGCTTCCGGGACTGTGGAAAGAATTGGATCACTATCAGAACTTTCGACGCTGACGTGTTCTGACGGATGCCTCGACAGTTTCAGAAATTGATTGAGTAAGAACGCATCTTTGATTTCCGCACCGACGGTCTAAATCAGGAACGTCGACCCGATTCGGATTCAGGTTCGTCGGAAAGGATCCTTTGCCCTCACTTCGCTCGCCTTCCCTCGCTTCGTCGAGATGGACAGAACTCTCTTTCACCCTAACCTCGGGCGGGTGGCTGGAAGTCGACACCGTCAAATATCCTAGCGTTCCACGTAGCCGAGTCCGCTCGTTCACCAAAGGATGCCTCGTCTCGGGATTCCCATTCTCCTTTCTTCCGCCGACCGGGTCATGAATGAAACCAGCAGCCCGTCATTCAGGAATTGAGTAAAGACCCGCGGAGGGAAACCGTCTACTGGATCTTTCCGCTGATGCACCACCTCCCCACGTCGACGTTTTCCGGTTATGAAGAAGCTATTCGACTGCCCTACCTACCTTCTTTCTTTTGACGCGAGGGGCTTCCCATCAGAAGCTGACGAGAATAGGGGCGATCGAGCGGGTATGCGGTATCGATTAGCAAGCCACGCCTTCCCTCCCTATGGTCGGGTAATCGTGGCTTACCTGAGCGCGAAGACGAAAGAGCGGTTCCACATGATTGGCAAGCGTAGTAATCGAGCTCTTCCCGTTGCGAGCGGTATCGGCATGCGGTAGGTGAGATCCCGGTAAATACTCCTGGACGAGATAGTCAAACCCGTCTGACTTTTTCGCTATAGCGTCATATAGACGATGTCCTGATCTGTCGAAAGAAACGTAACGTACTTCCTCATTCGTACTTCCCGTGACGTGCCCACTTCGACGCATCTCGAAGCATTTCGGAAAAGTCCCGAAAAGTGCGTGAACATTTGGTCTGAAAGACTGAAGATTCGTCGCTGCCGAAATCCGTCATGCTCTGCGTTTGGCGGTTGGGTACCGGATCCATTGGAGAGCCTCGTTCAGTGATTTGTAGTTGATTACCAACCGTCGGCCCGGACTTGCTCGTTTCGAGAATTAACAGAGAATGCCACGCAGGACCACGGGCTCGTCGCGTCGGGCGAATCAGCCCTTTACTCAAGAGATCTTCGATTTCCTCCGTCGTTCATGATTCGGAGATCTTCAGGCATCTGGACCGCCGTCAGACGTCGGTATGGATTTTCCGTCGAATCGAATCCTTTTACGTAGCTGATATTATATTCCCAGACGTGCCTTTACCAGAATGCCTTCGGGTTTGACGTGGACGGAGCATACCTTTTTTTTTTATTTATTTAGCATTTCTTCAATCCAGCTTCTGACCTCCGGCTTTTGTAGCTGCTCTGAGATTCGTAGCTCCAGGATTCGAGTGAATATTTCAGCAATCGTCTTCTCGATGGAATCATTCTGTTGTTCTAAACGTCGGATGCGGGAACTTTTTGGCGGAACACAGAACGGCAGGAATCTTTCGACATCCTTCATGAAACCATAGATACCATACTCCGGTTTTATAGAGGAAAGAAAAGGCGTTCCTAGAAGGACATCTCGCTCTTTTCTATTCTATCAACTAGAGTCGAGTCAGGTCAACGTGACCACAGAGAAAGGGTTTCCATATACCGTAGACGGAAAATCCCCCACAGGCAGAAGGAGGAGTGTCAGAACCACTCCACTAGCTAGATAGGGCGTCGGTAGCGCCTATATACCGCATCCGTTTAGGGAGAGTGAGATGTGTAGCCAATCCTCTTCCCGTCAGTTTATTCTAATCGATTGAGTAGTCAAGAGTATGCCCTGAGAGAGTGACGAAAATCGTCAGTGTTTCATAGGCGCAATCATTCCATCAATTGGGGAATGGGGGCTTCCGCTTTCTTTTAATGGATGCTGTTCCGGATGCGCCACATGGGAGGCGCTTTCGCTTCCCTCTTTTGGAGAAAAAAGACATGGTAGTCGGGGAACCAGGCACATAGATTCCGGGACATCCATCGGTGACGCCAATCGAGTAGGAGAATGGAATGAGAACATGGGGAAGCCGGCCACTCCACCATGTCGAAACGACGAAATATAGCAAACGGGATCATCAGTACAGCTAATTGATTCTTCCGGTGACATGAATTACACAAGCGGAGAGGAAATCGGCACGTACCTCACTACCTCCCGACGCTGCCTAGTCACACAATGCAGTCGGATCCCGAAACGAGGATGGACCAGGCTTAGCCTGAATAGACCAAGCTAAACAAAGAGGACCCTCTCCCGACGTCCGCTCTCTAGTATTATAAACATGCTCTCTACAGCTACGAAGGAGGGAGGTTACCGACAATGCGGAGAAGCACCTAGACCAAGAGAGAGAAAGATACTTCCCTAACTCAGAAAGGCCCAGACCGACGCGTCAGTAAAGAGTGGCACTTTACAAATGACGGGGGCAATGAGAGCAGAGAGAGAAAGACCCATGCAGTGGTGTGTAGCACTTCGAAGAAAAAACCTACCATCCAGAACACATATGACGCTCCCTCACCAACATCCAAACCCATTGTCTCAAAGCCCGGGGGGATCTGGGATGCTGCCGACTTTCTCGTATACTCGAGCTGGGCTAGACTCTTTTTCGAACTCGTCCGTAGCCGGGTCTCGCTCCCTCCAACAACCACCACTTATGAATCGTTTTTCGGCCGGAGGACACTGGAGATCTCGACGTTTTGGATCAAACTGAGAGATACTCTTTTTTTTTATTGTATTGAGACAGTGCATATACTCAGGCTGATATGCATCCGTCATGCTGATATCTATGGTCGTCTCTGGTCGGTAAAGCACTCCCCCGCCAATCCATCTCGACGCCGGCTCTAGTCGCTGTTCTATATAGGGCGTCGTGGCTCTTTTTTTTATGCCGGGACAACTAAAGTCATCTTTGTCCGAATGAACTCCGTGGTCTCTTTGGGCTTTGACTTTGTCGATATGGGGAAGTGGGAATGGTCTTCCTCAACTCCGGCAATGGTAGAGCTATAGACGTCGTAGAGCTGTAGAGCCGATAGAGACATAGAGCCAGTATCCTCAATCTCGACGAAAGACAGACTCTAGGAGACAATCCATCGTGAAGCTCTCCGAAGCCTCCAGGTAAGTAAAGCGTCCGGACCTCCTCCTGCGATTGAAGAACCGCTTCGACCGCATCGGGAAAGAAAGTCGAATTGGATTAACCCTTTTGGTCAGGGCTTCCTTCCTCCCCTCCTGCGTAACAAACTTCCGACCAAAACAAGCCGTAGGGAATCAACTCCGCCATAACGTACCATACGGGATCCTCTCGTAACTGAGGAATCCAGCTCGGAAGAGATGACTCTTCCCGTCACTTTGACTGTCGATACCTTCGACGGGGCCCTCCTTTACTTTCACAAAGAAAGCCGGAGATGTATTCCCCTTGACGACCGAAGGAATCCCCGTCATTACGAGATACCCCCTTCCCATTTGATAGCAGCTTTCACTCGTCCGGGAGGACATCACTCAGCTGCTATCTGCACTCCACTCAATGCACTGCACCAAGGCAAAAGACATCGACCCATGTGTCCCTATGACTTTCCATTCATGACTCGGTCGGGCACATAGCGTAGCTAAATATTAATTATTACCTTTCGCTTGTTGTCTAGATGGAACCTCGGATCCGTTCGGGACTCTCCCCCCTAACTCCTCACGAGGGGGAGCGGGACAGACCCCACGGAATGGAAGGAAGGGAGACCCTGATTTAGCATTGGTACCGCCTCCGCCACCAGTCTCCTATTTATTCTGCATTCTCCACCCTTCCCCCCGTCTCTTTCTACCGTAGGTAGATTAGAAAGTCCGATGTGACTATGACTCCGGAGAATATGACGAGTCAAATGAAAGGATTCCCCCGCATCACTTCGTTTCACCCTTCCCCGACGTTATCACCGGTGCTGAAAAACGAAGAAAGCAAGCAACGACGCTGCGGCTACAATAATCCCAGAACATCCCGAGGCAACCTGACGCAACAAGCGGAGGCTGACCTCGTCGGGAGAATGACTTCCGTCGAACGGGCTACGTACGCGCCACGTGTCGTTGCGGTCGTTCATTATTGTCGAAAAAAAAAGAGGGATTTTCCCGCGGCCGTCGTAGTGGTAAGGCTGATCTGACTAAAGCGCGTCAGCAAGTGCGCCAAAAGTGGGAGGTGGTATAATAAGAGAGAGCACGCCTGCTTTTCTTGTTTCACTCGTCGTTCGGACGTCTTCTCATCTTTCGTCAAAGTAGACGGTGTCTTTCTAGTGGACTGACAGAGCGAGCTGCAAAGGGGGATATTGCTGCTTGCTGTGACGATCCCGTGCTGTACTGGACTGGGAAAAAGCAAGCGTCTGATCAGATCAATCAATAAATAGGGTTCGATCGCCTAGCCTGACGCGACGGACGGAGCTGTCGAGTGACGATTGGCCGAGGGGAGGGCGGTGGGTGGGAATAGATTGGGGAGGGCCAGTGAAAGACGAGTAGGCAGGGTACGACGAAGCCAGTGGATCGACACATGGGTTTTGTACTGGTCAGCTTTGGGCTGGAGATTGACGATTGACTGAGCGTGCTTTGTCGTGGTGGAGTACTCTCTGACAGATGCGCTCTCTTATTGCCTCCTCTTCGACGAGGGGGTGATCGGGGTTAAGCCGCGTGGCGATACCCGCGAAAAACAAAGGACTATTCGCTCTTTGGGCGGGACTTTCTCGATACGACTTCTCTTGCCAGACTGACGTGATACGATCTTTATCTCAACAACTATCCAATTCCTAGTCAGCTTCAGGTGTGGGCTTGCCCGCTAATAATTCCAAAGCCCAACAAGCTCAACAGCATCTCAAGGCGGGAGCAGGATTCGAACCTACAATTTTCAGGTCATGAGCCTGATGAGTTGACCAATTCCTCTACCCCGCTTCTTCCCCTTCTCTTTCTTTCACTATTCCCACCTAGGTTGCTTGGCCGGCGGGATAGAACCAGCGCTTTTGAGCTTTCTTCAGGATGTCGGCCCGAACTGTTCGGCAGATTCCCACGCGTTACGCACCCGTTCGCCACGTCTGTTCTCAACTCTTCTCACCTCCTGGGCGAGACAAGCTACCTTTAGCTAGGAGCCGCTTTTCCTTCTGCCCAGCTCCTCGAAAACAACGTTCGACTTGCATGTGTTAAGCATATATCCCGCGTTCCTTCTGAGCCAGGATCAAACTCTTCTTTTGACTATGATTGGGCCCTGCAGTGGTAGAACGTCTTTCCGGTGAACCGGGCGTACGACTTTCCAACCTTCTCTGAACTTTTCTTCTCTTAATCAATTTCTAGTTGGATGAAAAGAGTGTGCAATGCGTGGAGTGAGATCACTACCATACCTTTTTTCAATAGCTGCTCCTAGAACCGAGGCGAAGACTAAATGGGCGAAAAGAAGACATTCCGGGGGCGAGTGAATCAGGCTCCGTGCCAGTCAATCTAGTTGCTGGTTGATCTCCCTCAGGGCGAGTTGCTATCGCTGCTTCCTCTTTCGTTCAAGCGGCATGAAGCTCATCTTCATTGACTGACTCGGAAAGGAGCCCGTCACCCGAGAAGACGGACTGACTGGCATCGTACAATATAGAAGGCTGATCCCGCTTTGTTAGCCGCACAAGAAGCGCTAACACCATCCGAGCTTGCACTGCCGCTCGAAGAGAGATGCCTACCCCCTCGACGTTCTGTAATTCGAAGGAGAATTCTCCGAAGTCACTTTCTTTGTCCCCATTTCCAGTACTTGTAAAGAACGATTCCAGGGAAGGTGAAGAGAGGGCTACGAAGGGACCAAGCCCAAGCGGATCCCCATCGCCATCTTCTTTTGCATCTGTTGAATCCGCTTTCCCAGTTGGTAGTCGGCGGGAGGTGGAGATTAGTTCGTTGCTTCAGGAGAACAAATAGGTGGGGCACCTAGGTTCTTCGGATGGATAGGGACTAAAGTGCCTTGAGTCAGCGCAGGTGACGTCTAGCTTCCAAGCATGGGATATCCAGGAGGGGATGACAGAGAATTTTATTTCAACATGGGTGGAGGGAGCCATATTCTAGAAAGATTTATGACCGATGGATCTGGTACTGGATCATTTTTTCATTCTTTCGCCCCTCCCGGTCAGTGTCAAGCAGATGGCACTTCGGAAGATGGATTCCAATAGCTTGGTCGCCTTCTCAAGCTTCCACCCACGCACGTTCTTTACTTCTTTCCATCGGCCCACAGGGAGAGGAATCAGGGGCGTACTACTCGCACATTGGACCTGGGAGCGGAATGAAGAGATTTGGATTAGAAGTGGGATGGCAAAGGATTGGACCTAGAGTATGAAGATGCAGGGGGAGATGATTCTAAACTTACATTGTTCTGGAAGAATTTCTACAAAATGCTTGATTCTAAATCTATCTATAGTGATGTCTTGAGCGGCAAGAAGAGTCTAGTATTTTGGCTGTTTTTGTCTGTATGGAGCTATTTTAAGTCCTGGTCCGGCCCCTCCGGGTTTACCCAAAGAATATCCCCCGAATAAAGCTTCCTTCCGCCCGCCCTTTCTTCTGTCCGACCGCCCGTCCCAAAGAGCCGTGTGGACTGAAAGAGACATGCATTGCTTGTTGGCATAAAGAGTGAAATCCAATTGTCAGATCGAGTGACACTCCAAATGCATGAAAAAGATTATGCCATAGCGAAACCGCAAATGAGCACGATGTAAAGAGGTGATCAATGCATTCCGAGTTATTCTGGCAAAGAGCACACACTGTCGGGCCGATAAAACCTTGTCGACGTATAACGTCACCAACTGGGAGCCTGTCATGAATAGCTCGCCATGACGTCTAGGCGGAATTCATTCCGCCCATATCCATCGACCCCAGTCCACCCGAAGGAAGGATGGGCGGAGTCGCATGTAGGCCAAACGAGAGGTGACCTCTCCATAAACTGACTGACGCCAAACCCTCCTGTCTGCGGATCCTGGAGCAATCCAGACCAGCAAGATTTGCTTGATGATATCTGAACATCGAAGCACGAAATCAGCCGAGAAGTGCCATGAATTATCAAAATAATAATCGGATATGCGCTGAGAATTTTCCGGACGTGAACCGGAATATCAAGCCTGTCTGCTATGACGAAACCTAACCAGCCAGAATCGAACGGAAGATGTGTCACCAGGTAGCCAAACTGATTCGGACTGGAGCAAAGAAGAACTTTCCCTAATGCCCGGCCAAATGGATGAGGAGACGAATTTCGTTTTCGGGGACTGCATGGAGTTTAGCCAACGGTTTCGAAGGAAATCAAAGTAGTGAGCCTCCTTTGTCTTTGTAAGGAAATCCCAAGTGAAGCGGCAAAGGAATGCCCTATTTGTTTGCTGTCGAAATCGAACTGAGCCCCAATCCTCCTTCTTCTTTCGGTGAACAGACACGTGCCCATGCAACTGAAGTAAACCCTCGCTTGCGTATATCCCCTGTCCAAATGAAATTCCGCATCGCCGCTTCAATTGGCATTTGGGATAAGGTCGAAGACTGAAGATCTTGCCATCTGTCAGTTGGATTCTCGACCAGCCTTTTATCCTTGAGCTCTAGCAAGCGGTCTGACTCTCTCTAGCTCTAGCAACAGCTCTAGCAACTCTAGGAGGCCGAGTCTAGCTACAGACTAATACGGTCTGACTCCGACTCTTATACCTGAAACTGGAACAATGGGTAGGAAGGCAACTACCACTCAAAAAGGCTCAAAGATAGAGGGCGGCTTAGCAATTTAAGGTTTGACTTAAGTAAGACCTTTCTCTACTGAGTTGGGTAGTACCTATAACCGGAACTAGGTCTTAGAGTCTGATCATCAAACTTCTTTAGCTTATCTTATAAATAGTGTTGCAACCCGGATACTCTAAGAGACCTTTCTGAGCAGCTTTCACTCTCATAGCAAACTGAGGCACTGTTAAGATTTCCGCATGGAAGGATCACTCACTACACACTTTCGAAATCTCCATTTTCATTCAAGAAATGTGAATTCTACCTTCATCTTCTTTCTCAATCAGTAAGAAGGAAGTTGGCATAGCTTCCGTTGCCTGCTTCGCGGGACCGCCAGATGGCCTGGTCCACTCATGGCTCAGCTCTATGGGCGTAAGCTACTCTGTGATCTTCCTTTCCGATTGAAAGAGTTAGATGAGGATCATTTCTTTAAATAAGCAATTATGAGATGACGGAGAATTTCGAAATGAAGCTTCTTCTCTTAAGAGATTTCGAGTTGGATGAAGAGAAAGAGAAAGTCAGGTAGGTTTCTATGATCACATCTATTTGACCCCCCCGGGTTTCCCCAGAGTTTCAACGACCAGAGGACCGATCGATCCTCCGATCGAAGTCTAACGGCCTTTGGCGATCAGGGACGCCCAAAGTCTTATAGCGGACGGCTATCTTCCGGGGATCTACACGAGAGAGACCTATCGTCTCACCCGGAAGGACTACACCGGCTCGAGCTCGAGGCTGAACAAGACCCCGAGACTCGACAAGAAAATCTGCACCTTTCGCCCCACCTAAGAGCCATCCTGGGTTTGTCGACCCAGAAGGTTGGGATGGAAGGATAGGTACCGTCCAATCTAAACCTAATTGATCCACCATATCATACACCCTCCAAAGAAGCCCCCTTAAGCTTAAGTTAGGGGACTTAAACACCTCAGACTCGTCGTATGTACGGGATTGAGTTAATGAGTTCTTGCAGCTATTGAGCTAATGCTTCTTCTGCTGTAGCTAAACACCCCGACTATTCCCAACGGGAATAGAGTAAGGAATGACAAAAAGTTCTTATCGCCTGCATCCTTTAATAGGGTACAATTGCAACCTACATATAGTTCATCTACGATACACTTATAGTCCAGTGGCAAGATTAATGTCTTTTATTGGCCCTGGAACGGAATTCAAAAAGTCCATACCTAGTATCAACACCAAACCACCACGGAAAAGAGTAAGTCTGACTTTATTTTTAATATTAACGCGGGATATATGCTGGAAACATGAGTGATGCAACTCTACTTCTTAATAACTCCTGATTGACTTACTCAGTACTTAAAAAATATGATTCTCCGAATTCTCTCTCTAGGGCTTTCCTCTCCGCCTTCTTCTTAACGCCGTCTTCTCTCCATGGCCGAACCACCAACGTCGGCGCCGTTTTACGGCGGTTTCTCACCCTGTTTTGGCTCGTTCTCATCATGCTCCGCCTCTGATCAGGCGGCTATTTTGTTTCCGGAGACAATCGTCCCCGGCGAACGTCAACTCCATCAATCGCTGTTGGATTCTTCTTCTCATCTTCGCTCTCTTCTGCATATTACGCCGGAACAATCCTCTTCGGCGGTGGACCATTATAACACGCTGGCAGATCATGTTCATGCTTCCATCCCTAACCCTAGGGCTGAGTTACCATCGCGTGTGTCTGCGTTGACTTCTAGGGTTTCTCAAACGGGCTCACAGCATATTAGTGCTTACCCTTCGTTGAGCAGTCACCTACCTACAACGCCGATTATTACTGCTCCTCCGTCGCAACCATATGTCGTTTGTACGAAGGATCAACCTTCAGGGTCCTTTGCTGAGGTAATACGTGGGACTCATTCCCGCAATGCAGCGGCAGATTTTCAACCTCTCTCTCCGGTGAAGAAGGGAGATTACTACTCTGTTGCCGTCGATGATGAGCTTTATCATCAGCGCATCAAGGCTTGCGAGGCCTCTTTAATTGGTCGACTCATTCTAGCTAAAGGTGATAAGCCGTGGACGACAGGAGACTTGAGGCAGCGTTTACAAGAGCTTTGGAACCCTAATCTGCCATGGAAACTTATCCCCATAGGCAAGGGTTTCTTTTTCATCCAATTTTCTTCCTTGGAAGACAGGGAAAGGGTTTGGGCGAGGGGAGCATGGAACATCAAACCAGGCATCATCCGGCTACAGCGATGGACTCCGGATTTTCATCCCTATAAAATTCGTACTTCGGTTGCTCAGATATGGATCCGGATTTACGAGCTAAGCATAGAGTACTGGCACCCCTCCATTATTCTTGGTATTGCGCGTGCAGTAGGGAATCCGTTGAAAATTGACGAACGATCACTTAACGGAACGTACGGGCACTTTGTACGGGTTTTGGTGGAAGTGGACCTCTCCCTTCCATTGCAGGAACAGGTCATGGTTGAACGCGTTGGCTATTGCACTTTTGTTTCCCTTGCCTATGAAAGGATACCAGAATATTGCCCCCAATGCAATATAATCGGCCATTCTGTCACCACTTGTTGGATGAACACTCCTAAGGATCCGAAGACTCCTAAGGACCCCAAGGATCCTGAGTCTAACGGGGATTCGGATAAGCGGCGCGGCCGTTCTCGGAGTAGGCAGGAGTATCGCGAGAAAGCTCGTAAAGGTAAAGAGAAGGTTGTGGAGAGTGGCCCTGATCCTGTCCAGAGACCTGATCCTGGTTCTCATCCGGGGAGTTCTTCGCTTGTTCCGATCAACAATCAATTTTCAGCTTTGAGTGTGGACGAACCCTCGGACTCCCATGAACTGGAACAATCAGGTACCTTGGTGGCTACGGCTTCAGTTTCCACGAGCAGCGAGCAGCCGCGCAACATGACTCACCAGACGGACTTGGTGGATGATTCTCCCCCAGCTGACTTGGTTACATCCACGGGGACTCATACTATCTTGGCGCCCAGCTCGAATATCTCGGATCAGCCACAGGGCCGTACATCTAGCTCTACGGCGGAAACTCCACGATCATCGATTAATCTGGAATATTCGGTGCTCGCTGCTGCGGAGGCTCGGTTGAAGGATTCTATCAAACCGTCTGTGGGGACTCCACTCATGCAGATGCTGGAAATCGGATGGAAGTCCTAAAGCAGAAGTTAGCAGAAATTCGTGAGAATTCTGCTTACACTACCCAGGATTTCCGGTCACCCTTGAAGAGTACATGCCTCCTATCGTGCTTTCCTCCCTGCCCTCCTACTTAAGAATCCAAAGGTTACTTCTCTCCTAACTTGCCTGCTACCCGGGAAAATGACTTACTTGAATGGAGAGCGATCCTATAACACTAACAAGCGGGGACAGAGATCATAGAGAAGAATTTCTATTTAATTTAAAGAGAAGAGAAGCTCTCTCTACTCTATCTACTCAGCCATTTCGGGTTAAGAAGAAGTGAAAGCGCCTTTCTTTCTCTATTCTATCACTTTCTATATTCTATCACTTCAGGTTTCTTTAGCTTATAAGACAAATTCATTCGATTGTGGAGCGGAATAGAATGAATAGAGATAGAGTCAGGGGTGCATGAAGTCATAGAGTAGTTTATGCTACTCTTGTCAACAAAACCAGCGAAATGGAAGGGTCAGGTGACATCCAATTTAGCCGGATTTATATGACAAAATATATATCAAATCCATCTTCAACGACCCTCATGGGTGACATCGAGGTTAGTTCTAAACCTCCGCCAGGACAACCTGGGTGCCCTAAATATAGCCTATGGTTGTGACTTTGTCATGATCATTTTGTCTATATTCATCAGGCTCTGAAAGACCAGGGAAAGACGACTCTTAGTAAATTCTCCTTGAATCCGGCAGTGGCGATAGAGATCGAGTCAGTAACCGCAGCTCTCTCGTCTGTTGTCGGAGGGGCATTCCACGGCCCTTCCCTAGTAGTCAGTGAAAGAAGTCTCCGAAGGTTGAGCCGACGCCAGGGGGTTTACGTCACGTCGCTTGTAAAAACAGAGAGCGATGCCCAGAAAGCAGCTAAGCAACAACTGGGAGAAGACTCACACGATACCCAATACTCGACGGATGGAAGTAGCGAAATCAGCAATAGAAGAGAAAGCCGCAGCCGTAGTAGATCTACGATCAGAGCAGAAAACGACGTCCGTCGGATACTTGCCCTGAGACCCGAAGTGACGTAGCCACAAGGGAATCGCGAACCGGAAGTGAGCTTGTGTTCACATCTCGTTTTCCAATCTTTCCAATTCCGGGAAGGTGGCTATAAAGGACATCGGAAGGCCTCCCGACCAGAGCTCGTCGACGGTCAACCCTTACACAACAGCCGATACGATGAGTTAAGCTAAAACATAGGACAAGCCGAGCTAATCGATGGCTCCGGGACTATAGTGAGACTTCCGGAGTTGCCATTTCACTACTTTTCCAGTCGACGCCCTGTTCTGCGCTACAATCTACACATACCATACACGGAAACCAGAGTCTCGTTTCGCTGAAACCCCCGCCTCATTACCAGATTTGCTCTCATTGCTCCCGTTGCTGACACCAGGACATCTCCATCAAAGAAAACTACCCCCGTCATCGACGCATATCACATGCCCGGTCCGTTCGCTTACACTCACTGCTCCGCTCATCCATTCAATCCTTTCTTTTCGACATCGCATTCCCTTATTCCCGCGAGTAAACTACCCCGCTCCGTCGCGTCGGATAAATGCAACAACCATTCCGTTCGATTGCCCACGCTTACTTACGCTTAGCTACTGTGACTCGGGAATCGACGGCAGGCAGCTGACGGGACTACGTCGACCATAGTTCCAAACTAGGAGCTAAAACTCGACGGAGATATTCTATTTAAACCGAAAAGTCATTACCTTTGCACTCGCATTCGACGCGGCCTTCAGGCCTCCTTCCCCCAGGGAATTACGGAGAAGACTCATTTGGAGACTGGAGTTCGACGCTCCTACTTCGAAGTAAGCCAACAAACTACAAAGAAAAAGAAAGAGCAACATACTACAGCCTGGTTACATCCGGAGAGAGACCCCATGATTCTACCAGCCATCTCTCCGAAGGAGACGGCGTCAAACCCCGACAATGAGTTGATTCTAGTCCGGAACCAAAAGAGAATATCAGAATACACGTGGAAAACATTTCTAGGCTGATACCATCGTCAGGAAAATGGGCAGAGTCTGGGGCAATTCGGATTGGGAGGGGAGATTCTCGGGTTCCGAAGCTTTCTTTCTTCCCTCCCGTATTTCCGATCATTCTTCTATGGTTGTCAAGTTGTCAGAGTTGCCTAGATTGAAGAAACCTTTCGACGTTCTTTGACAAATGGGCTCCTCATCCGTCTCATCTTCCTTTGGTGGAGGAGGTGTGGTCGGGGGAAGTGGAGGGCACTCCTATGTTTTGGCTATGTACTGACGCTTCAAAAGCGTCAGACGGTAGGCTCGACGCATTATCTTCGGAACGACGTCCCAGTTTTCTTACCTCCGCAGTAGAGTTGTACAATCCCGAGAGAAGATGGAACATGTTCAGCATCAACGTCAAGCTTAACCCTTCCGATCCTGAGTTGGGCAAGGAAGAGGTAAGGGCTGTGAAGGAGTATGGGGAGCTCCGTAGGGCAGAGGTTATTAAATACTCGACCGATTGTTCCCGTCGATCCTAACCCTCGGGAATGAAATTTCAGCCAATTCGACGATCCTTCGAGAGTTGCAGATCGAGATGAATATGCTTCGTCGCGACGAAGGCATTTTTGTACGCGTGAACGACCGGGACTCGTCCTTTCGGCGATCGAGCAGAGCTCTACGGGTGAAAACAGTGGTGGAAGGGGGGTACACCACCCTATCTTTCTGGAAAAGAACGAATGCGGGAGAGGAAATAGCGAAGGAAAAGCCTTTTTTAAGAGAATAGAGCTGAGTCGTATAGCTTCACATATCCCTGGCTAAAAATGTTCCAATCAGAAAATGGTTTTGCATGGTATGGCTATTATTCCATTCCCACAGCCCTCCAAACAAAGCAGGAAACCGCAGTGCGCGCATTTGGTGCGCTATTGAATAACATTCCTATGACGTGGTCAAACCATCTCCAGGAGGTCCTCCACTGTCGGTTGGCTAGTCGATCTTCCTCTCTCCGAATTGACATTTTGATCACCCTCGTTGTACGTCACTATGGTTTTGCTCAGTCACGGGTAAATCATCACATTTGGAAAATCAAAATCGAGAGCCGGTTACTCATCTTTTTCCGGGTGGTTATGGTTCCCCAATTCCCTCAATCCCCTCCGCCTAGGGTTTTCCCTCAGAGACGTCGGGTGGGATGGGATGGACGGGGGCTTTTAAGCCACATCACGCTTTTCAGGGACCGATCGACGACGCCGTTTTTCTTCCAGAGACGTCTTTTCTCTGGTTCCTCCCGAAATCGTCGGATCCCGGGCTGGAGTCTATGGGTAAGGTCGACGTTGATAAGCCGCTGACTTCTGTCAATTGACTTCCGACGAAGAGGGGACTCCCTAACTCGACGTTGGCTTGCCTGATTCGGACAGGTTTACTTCTGGATGTAGGATCGCCGACCCCATTCCTCGAGCTTTTGAGTTCTCCACTTCAACTTCCTGAGCTGACCCCTTTCGGAAGGGAAGGTGTGGATCCTCGATCCGAGTTGTCGAAAGAAAGTTTCGATGTCGGTGAGCAGAAGAAAGCGGAACAGAAGAGTAGACCGTCGGAACTGTGTCGAAGGTTGGGTGTTAAAATCACACGTCTTTCCTCCATTTTATTTTGCGGATGGACAAAAAAGATGTTATGTTCGAGACTAGGAAGCTGTAACTGAGCCATCCTCTCCAGCAGAACCTGCTTGTCCCTCGGATTTTTCCGAGCGGCGGCTGGTGTCTTTCTTGCCCGAGACCATGGGTGGCTTCGTCGATCGGAAAAGTGTATTCCCTGCTGACGGCGTCTTTCCTCTCGTTCGTCTCGAAGAGAATGAAGAAGTGAAGTGGGCCTCCCAAAACCGGTACCTGGTCTTTTGCTCTCTCCTGGGGCGTCGCACCACAGAGTGGGACAGTTAAACCAGACCACCAAAGGTCTCCATGCCGACGTGGGAACCCGTCATGTGGATCTACTCCCGAAGATTCTCCTGATCTTGTATCAGCTTCAGATGCCGGTATAGAAGATTCCCATCCAGACCCTGTCGTCGGACCTGTCTTCAGTCCTTGCCTACAGAGTGTATCCAGCTACCCGACGCTTCCTTCTTTTCGACAAGACGTCTCCTTTTGTCTTCGATCGTCGTAGTTGATCTCTTCGAACCTACATTTGGTTTAGGTGCATCGACGAATCCCCTTCCTCGGGACCGGCTCGCATACCTGCTTTGCTTTTCGGTGATCAAAAAAGATGACTTGCTTGTCCCACCGTTCGTCGGATTCCAATCTCCTAATTGCGTAGGTAGTATATACCGACAGAGTTCCCCTTCCCAATGCCGGGTCAACTCGGAAAGAGGAAAGAAGATCGACGGAGGTAGGGCTGGTGTTCAGCTCAGACAGTGGGATATGCTTGCTTTCCCCTGCAGTCCCTGAGGCTCTCTTCGTCGCTGTCCTCTTCGTCACATGACAGTTGACCGACTCAACCAACCCATCATTTCTACCGGCAACTTTGCCTACATCCACTACCGTCTGAAGCAGATGTAGCTGAGCGAGGCTCGGATTCTGAGACTCGAAAGAACGAGGCACTCGCATCTTTGCAATTTCGTATGACGAGACCCGTCAATCTAGGCTTTCAGGCTCTTCCAGTAGGTGCGCCGTCAGCTTCGTCGTTTTCTTTGATTTTCTTCGAGATTGGGTGGGTGTTTAGTCTACCGCTCATGCGAAAGCTATCGACATTGCATTCTCCATTCTCCCATTTTGTCGTTGGAAAAACCAACGCCGACGTCTCGGTAAGTCTCTGTCGATTGATCTTTTCGGGAGCAGAGCAGTCACAGAATGGAAAGCAAAATGATGGCAGAGTTATTCAGGACATTTTTTGCACCTATTTGTATCTATTTTGTGATCAGTTTGCTAGTTTCTGTTATAACATTTCGATTGGAAAAAATCTATCCTCTTTTCCAAAGAAGAGGCATTCTTTTCCTTTGCCTCGCTTCTCTAGTCTTTGTGTTCGAGATTCTCTGTGGGATTTCTTTCGAATCTCTCTTTGAAAGGCTTGCCTTATCTCTCGGTGGGAAAGCCCTTTCCTTTCCTATTAAAGGGTTGGGCTGCTCTGGGCGTCTGACCTTAGCAATATTTTTTGCTTTGATCAGGCCCTTGATTTTGATTACAATTTCCGGGGAAGGCGAATCCATCAAAATGATGATGTCACCTACTGGAGCGGATTCGGGGGACACGAGTGCCACATCTTCGGATTGGCGCAGATATCTTAATATATCTTCATCAAATGAAGGAGATGTAGACCCCGAACCTTCCACCGCCCGGGCCCCCGAACCTTCCACCGCCCGGGCCCCCGAACCATCCACCGCCCCGGCCCCCGCATCACCAGACTCCTCGTGGAGTAACTCATTCCTTTATCAATGGTTGAATCAACAGGAGGGGGCATCATCGGATTCGGCCCAACCCCCGAGCCAACTGCCGCAGCAAGAAGGAGGGGATCAAAATCAACCAGCCTCTTCTGAGGTCGTGTACAGCCGTCAAATATATACCCGGTTGGGTATCTTTCTTTCAATGGGAAGGAGGAGCGTCCAACAAAACACATATAATAGCTCCTGGGCCGATTTGGGGGGCGAGACGGCGCCAGCTGAAAAGCTGAACGCCCTTTTAAATAAAATGAATGAACTCTCCCAAAATCCGGACGTAGTGAGATTATCGCCCATGGAGCGGCACCGAGTTTTGATGAAAGCCCTGCGTGCTGAGGGCTGGATTGATTGGTAGAACGACATTCGGTTGTCAACTATGTCTTTGAAACTGAGTCCCTCCGGTAATCGCATATTTTCATTCGTATCCCTGTAATAATTTACTACCTGTATCTTATCTCGGGAAACGAAAACACAAAATGACAATCCATTCTCTAGTTTGTACTAAATTACTTACTACGAACGCACATCTCGGCCGTCGGGTAGCTGCTCACCATTTCAAAGTCTATATCTGTGGTTCCAGAAATGAAATTGCTATTCTCGATTCAGACAAGACACTGATTTGTTTACGAAACGCTTTTCATTTTATAGGATCTCCCATTCGTCAAAAAGGCCGTTCCTTATTTTTAAAGACCAATCATATGTTTATATATGAGATAATGGAAGAGATGGCGAGCCGTATCAATGATTCTCAATGGAGGATCGGGGCTTTTTTGACCAATTCTTGTTCAAGTCCGAAAAAAATCCGTTCGAGAAAGAAGAAGATCAATTTAGGGTCGAACCAACAACCTGATTGTGTAGTTATTCTGGATGCAGATAGAAAGTCTTCGGTCATACTGGAAGCTGATCGATCACAAATACCTATTGTATCCTTAGTTGATTCTAAGATCCCATTGGGATCCTATAAAAGAATCATTTATCCCATTCCAGCGAATGATCCTATACAGTTCGTATATCTATTTCGTCATTCGATCACGAAAACAGTGATTCTTGAACGGGGAAGAATCGTTTCGATGAAGGAGACTGCGGGAGAAGAAAGAACTCATCGATCGACCTTTTCCAATAATCATTGGTTTTTTTTAGTCGATCGGTCGAGTGGTCAAATACCCATCCCGTGGGACCAGTTTATGGATTGAAGAAGAAGGGGATTCGGGCTGGGCTGGATAGAACACGTGCGAGCCTTTGACAATCTTCGTACACAGCAGCCAACGTCCCGGGGCGGGGCGCTCTGACGATGCAGAGAGCAAACAGACGGCGAGTTTTCAATCGTCGCATTTGGGGGATTGTTGCGCGGTAGAAGAAATGAAATCGTCGCCCGTCGTTCTCGTTCTCATCTCAGGCGACGCAGCAAGGCGAGGCCCTGCTGTTTCAGCCATGGAACAGGGGCGACGGGGAGTGTGGCGGGCGGGCCTCTTCACTTTCAGTTCGGCAGAGACTCTATTTGGACTGTCCCGGTGCCGGCCTCGTGTTCATGGAGTTGGCGGAGTGTGCTCTATGTCCGAGAATTTGCAGAAAATGTAGTGCTTCATCGTCATAGGGAACGGTTCTACTACAGCTATGTGGCTCGACCCATGGCACCCTGTAGGTACTCTTCTAAATCTTTTTGGTGACAGGTTCGTCGTGCCCAAATTTATCCGCTCGTCGTATCATCTATTGTTGAAGACGGGAAGCCGTCGAATTTCCTTTATCAACCGGATTTGTCTCGAGTTTGGGACGAGGTTTAAGATATTGAAATTCTCATGAAGTGTCATGGTGATGAAATTGTGTGGACGGTCTATTCACGCCGACGATTGTTTTTATTCTCCATCTCCAGCATGAGAAACGGAATCTCCGAGAGTCTCACCTGAAGGTTGAATGGGCTGGATTGCTTTGGTTTAGTAGCCATGTACCTCGGTTTTCGTCTTATTACGTCGGATGGCTCTTCGGAAAGCACTGCTCACTCAAGATGTCTTGGTCTCTTGTGGTATACTCCGTCGATCTAGTTGCTGCTTATGCAGGATGCACGTGGAAGACCATGATCACTTATTCTTTTGGTGTTCCTACTCAAAGAAGGTGTGGAGATCTATCCGTCGGCAGATGTCGGTATCGTAGGAGAGGACAGTTCACATGGGATGACGGAGATCAGGTGGGTCCAAGACATGTCGGGTTATTAAAATCGTCATTGGCCGAAAAAAGTCGCTTTCTTTTTGTGCAACAGTGTACCGCGGGTGAACGTAACTCAGAGATTTTCCAAAATCAATATGACGCCATGGGAAGAGATAGTAGTTATGATCACTAGGGATACCGGAAAAAGATTCCTGAGTTGGCGAGATGCAGTGGACGACGCCCCCGACGAGTAGAGAATTCCTAGACTCGTCGGCAGATTTGAGTTCGCATTTACTGTTCCATCTCCCACATGGTGTTCATGGCGCCCTCCGGACCCAGATATGTGGTGCTTGAACACGCACGGTTCTCGTCAGAGGTGATTTAGCAGGGTATGGATGCATCTCCAGAGACCATGCTGGGCAGCCGAAAGTCGCGATTTCAGCCAGGTGTCCTCCTTTCTCCATCCGTCGTGCACGAGCGTCGAGTCAATTCGAGAGGTCCGACGTTGAGGAGATGCGCACGCTATCTGACAACCTGTTCGAATTCTAGACCACCGAAACTATCAAACAACTGGCACGCTTCCCATTGAGCGAGCTCCATCCTCACGTTGCCATTTAATCAGTCCTCGCTCGGGATAAAGGGTTCTCACGCTTACAGACAGTGCCGACGAGCACACCAATAGACGAGCATGAGTTAGAGGGCCCAACTATGTGAGGGCTTCCTCTGCTTGTCTTTCCTCGGGCAGCAGCATTTCAGAATTGAATTGGTGAGAATGAGAAAAATTGTAATGCAAATAACCGACGTCAAAATCTCGAGGGAGACTCACGGCTGTGCCACTCCTCAGGAAGGTAGAACGCGCGAAAGAAATAACAACATCAGAGAAGGGCGGCAGAGATTCCCGAACGACGCTCTCCAACGGGGGATATGGAATAGGTGTAGGCTTTGGAAAGAGAGGATCTGAAATGGATGGGCCATGGATATCGAACCTGAAAAGGAATCCCGGCGGGCGCTCAAACTGGTACTTTTGCTCGGGCAGACTGATAGCTCTGCGTATGGATATGGATCAACTGAATATTCTTCTTCGAATAAAAACCTACAGAGAATGCATTCTCAATAGCTTCTGTTGAGTAAACGGGCTCCGGCGTATTATATTTCACCTCGGTATGCCCGTGCCTTTGCCTCTACCGCCTCTTCGACTGGATCAATTGGTTCGTCGAGATGGGTATAGGGAAAGAAGGTCGTCAGTCAGTCAAAAGTGACGGATTTGCCTGCCACTGGACGATCGAAAGTGGAACTCCAGCGGGATGGCTGGCTGATATATCACTGTGGTTGGTTAAAAAATGAAAAAAAAGCCGACAGTCGAAACATTGGGGAACATTCCCCCCTTCGTGGGATGATCTATGCGCGCGCTTTGACGCTCGTTTTGAAGCAGGCTTTCCGTCTATTGTCAGTTCCAGTGGGTCTCTAACCACACGTTCCGAGGTTGGCCGTCTTCGTCTTATTCCAGCCCGCTACGTTTTTGACTGCGAAGTTCTTCTCAGTAGCATCACCCTCTCCTTACCAGACCAGCCGAGCGTCGCAGTTGAGTTGCTTGTTCCCTCACATCTAGATCTAGCTGTCGAGCCTCGTCTATGTATTGTGTACTAAACGTCAGCGCAAACAAATAGGAGAGAGAGACGGGAACCCCCGTCTTTTTCGCTGTCGAGCCGATCTCACCTCCTTTCCGTCAGCGTACTTTCTCAATATCATAGAATGCCGTTCTATTGACAAAGTAAACTCAACGAAACGACGCAAGCAATTCAGGGTGCTCGTAGATCAGGAAGCCGCCTCCCGTCGGCTTTCGTCCCTAACCTGACGAATGAAACCGAAGGAGGGAGTACGGAGCGGAGTTAGCTGCTGTCGACGGAGTCGGGGGACAGAGATTAGTGCCCGACGGGGGTTATGGAAAATGGGAGGCTGAACAGCTACGTTTAGGACATAAATAAAAGTCTAAAAGAAATCCGTTGCGCTTAAAAAAAGTAGGGATTGAGTTCACGAAGGCTTTCGTCGAAAAGACTGTATGATTTTCAATTGAAAGAAAGTCCAGACCGGATTTCCGGCTGGCGCCTCCTCACTTTCTAGGAAGACCAAAACGGAGGTCTCTCCCAAAGCTGAGGTATCCACAGTTCTATCGGCATTCCTCCACACGGAAGAAGGAAGACAACTGAAGAGAATGAAAGGGCAGCGGAAGATGAAGCTACCGGAGATTCTTCATCACCAGATGAATGGAGTGCTTCGGGGGCACTTCTTCCCGACGTCGGAAGACGATTGAGTCAGACCGGGCTCACTTTTCTATTCCGTTCTAGACAAAGACTTCAGTGAAGGAACGGAGCTTTGTTGAAGCTATTACTCAGACTCTTTTTCGTACTATTGGCAGTGGAAGAAAGATCGTCAGAATGACGTATCCGATTCGACAGTCTTCGTTGCATATGGGTACCTCAGGCTACGGGTCCGGTCTCGTGTGGTACCAATCTATAGGTCCAAAAGGGGGGAGGAGACCTCCGAAGGAGCGGTGGCATACTTAGCTATTACATCCTCCGATGCGGCTACAGAAATCAATTCGACGGGCAACATCCGATGCGATGAAGCAGTGGCAGCTAAAAGTCAAAGCAATGGGCTGACTTCCTAGAGAACTTTGCTGACTCACCTGCTGACGATTGAAGCTGGGCTTCGGAATCCCCGGAATATAGGTGGACTCTTCTCCCAACTCCGTCTAGCACCATCCGTCGATTGAATAGAATGACGGGTAGTCAAACAAAAAATCGGCTCCAGCTCCCTCTTTCCCTTTGGAAGTACGACAAAACCACACCTCCGCATTCGAAAGAAGAGGAAGCGTACTTTCGTATACGGCTGCACGCACGGACCTATCTCTTTCTTTTGTCAGAATGCATTTCTTCGTCATGGTAGAACCCTAGTCTGGGGAACTTCGCGGAACGGAGGAAAACAAAATAGACTCGTCGCGTCGAACGTCGAACAAGGGAATAGCATGGATCTGCTCCTCTTGACTACAAAGCAGCTGTCGCTCGTCGCATGGGCGGATAGCGTTGGGAAGGAAGAAACCGGGAGACGCACCGTCGAACAAAAGGGGAACGATGAAGTTAGCCGGGATTCGGTCTCTCTTCCCTTTCGTCTGCTATTCCTACGCCTTCCTGCCTGTACTTTTATGCTTGCCTGGAAGGAATGGGCAGACAGCAAGAAAGAAGGATTGAGAATCAAAGAATAGAAGAAAGGCGCATCTCTAGCCAAAGACCGGCATTCCAGCTCTTCCCTGCTCACTCGTCATCGGTGCTTCCTTCTGATAGAGATATTTCTATTCTCGGATGAATTTCATTACGCTTTCACCCTCAGCCCGTCGACGGGGAACTTCATCAGTTGCCTTGAAGCAGCGTCAAATTCCAGTGGTGACGAATCTTTCTTTCCGAGATTTCCGCAGTTTAGGACGAAAATACCGATAAAACGCGAAAATGAAAAATTTCCATGTCCGTTTCCGATTCCGACGATGACGTTCCGACGAAAAAGACGGGAAAATCAAAACTCCTTCTGTTCTGTGAAAGTCCATGGAGTTTTTTTTTTCGGCTTTTGAGTCAGGAAATCGTTCGACTTTCGGGCAAGTCAATTCCGGGACGCTCTTCCGTAGAGCTTTCAGTTTGCTTTCCTTCCGGCTAGTGGGCTCGTTCCGAGAGGGCGGTAGGTTCATAAGGTCTTGCAAAGCCTTCTCTTCTTTCCGTTCGTCGGGCGGTTTATAGGGACACTCGTTGAAACTACTCGTAGATTCCTTTACGTTCCAGGCGCTTTGTCGGTAAAGTGAGAAGTCTCGTAGAGAATATTCTTTTCGATGCGGAAAAAGACGCAAATGACGCACTCGTCGAATTGTGAAGGGTTATTCGGTGACGTCGATGCTCGGCACCCTACTCAGCACTGTGCTACTCGGGAAGTGAAATTGGTTTATACTTGATGTTTTACGAGATTTGGAGGCGTCGGTAGGCAGGAGAGGAGTTATGTTGCCGTCGAGGGGCTGCGTGGAGGCAGTTATGGTGATGTCAGCTGATGTACGGAGGCACGTGTTGGCCATATTCCCCGTCCTAGGTTTTTAATACAAATGGATGGACGACCTGATGCCCTGTGTACGGGGGTTTCAGCAAAGGGGGATTCGAACTACCTAGTAGGTTTCCGTGGTCGGCTCTCCGGATTTGAAAGTTCAGCCCTACCACCCTAGAGTATAGTGACGTGTAGTCTTTTTCCGGAATGACGCTATATCAACGACGGCCTCAAACTCATCCGCTTGTAAATTCATGGTGTAATACTCACTCGTAAATGAAAAAATGATTGGTGTGACGAATTTTTCACTGATCAGGTGTGATCAGTCTCATCCGTGTAAGAATTTTGAATTCCTCTTCCAACCCGTCCCGGAATGGGCGTTATGGCAAAGAACAAGAAGAAAAAGAAAGAAGAAATTTGTCCAATAGTCACAAATGGTGCCTCCACAGGTTGACATCCGATCCAACCTAGTAGTAAGCAATCCGCCAAAAGCAACCAAAATATTCCTTGGTGAATCGGGCGAAAACTTGAACTACGCACATACATACTTTTAAAAAAGGGTAAAGCCAACAGAGATATAAAAACTGGTGCTATTGCGGCTACACCTCCCGCTTTGTCAGGTATACTGCGAAGAATGGCATGGATCGGTAGGAAATACCATTCCGGCACAATATGAGGCGGGGTGGGCATCGGATTAGCAGGTATATAATTGTCGGGATGCCCCAAAACATTAGGAGCATAAAAAATCCAAATGGAAAAAAAGATAGCAGAAGCTACCCGACCTACTAGATCCTTTACATAAAAATAAGGGTAAGAAGCAATTTTTTCCATCTCTGAATGTACACCCAATGGATTATTTGATCCATATTGATGCAATGCGGCCAGATGAAGAAGACTGGCGCCGACTAAAATAAGGGGGAGTAAATGATGGAGACTAAAAAAACGATTTAAGGTGGCATTGTCCACGGAGAAACCACCCCAAAGCCAAGTCACTATGGTATCTCCTACTACAGGTATGGCACTAGCTAAGCTTGTAATTACTGTAGCTCCCCAAAAGCTCATCTGACCCCAAGGTGGTACGTATCCTATAAAAGCTGTCACAATCATTAATAGGAATATGACAACTCCGAGACACCAAACTAATTCCCTAGGACTGCTATAACTCGCATGATATAGACCACGAAAAATATGAAGGTGAACCACAATGAGAAACATACTTGCCCCATTAGCATGCATATAACGGAGCAACCAGCCCCCTTCAACATCTCTCATAACGTGTTCTACGCTTTCAAAAGCTAAATCTACATGAGGTGTGTGATGCATAGCTAAAAAAACGCCAGTCACTATCTGAATGACTAAACAAATACCAGCGGAAGAACCGAACCCCCACCAATAACTAAGATTGCTCGGGGTTGGATAATCTATCAAATGCTGGTTAAGTGTGGAGGATATAGGTTGTTTAAGAAGAGAGAATCGTTGGTTCCTTATAGTCATTTCTCTTTTCTATCGTGACAACTCCTCTTCCCTCTGGTAGTTTCGCGCCGTCGCCGTCGCGTCGTAGACCAGTTGCAGAGCGGAACTTTGTTCTGTTCGGAGGGTTTGGTGGTTGCTTGCTACCAAGACGATTTCTTTATGCCCATCAAAGGACCTCGAGATGCTAATCCACGAAAAACGATACGAGAAATGCGAAAGAACTCAACTACGGAACGAGGGCGACCCGTGGAAATACATCGGTTTCTTACTCGTGCAAAGGAACTATTTCTTGGCAACTTGGACAACTTATAACGATGTTTGTCCCGCATATCAGACGGAAGATCGGGATCTTTACAAAAGGCTTTATAAAGCTTTCGCCTCAATTCATATTTAGCCGCGAGCAATCTACGTTTGTGATCTCGTATATTTCGCTTCTCCGACATCTTACGTCAGTTTCCCCCTCATCTTTTAGCAAAAAGCCGCTCCACGGTGGTAAAGTCTCATCTTTTGTGTTGGCCGAAGTTACAATAGTCACATTGAACCCTCGAATATGCTCGAAGATCTCGAAATGATCTTCCAGTTCCGGGGAGAATTCGCAAAACTCCGTTTCCATCGAGAATTTCATCGGGTTTTCCCGTATTTCGACCGGAGAATCGGAAATAGACATTACTGTCGAGATTCTGACCAAAAACTCCAACATTCCATGCCCTCGGAGAGCGCTTTGTCGTGCAAAGTCACTGACATATCCTGTGTCTTTTTCGGACCCCAAGAATGAATTGGATCGAAACGACTTTCCTGCTTGGAAATAAGGGCCCCTTTTTGTCTTAAAGAATCTCTGACCGCGCGGAATCTCCATAGCCAATTTTCCAAATTTGATTCTGAAATCAGAGGCTGCTTTTGGTACTAATCTTATTTCACACGATCCAGGAACTTCCATAACGTTGGCGTGATTCGGTTTGAGCAACAGATCCTGACGTGATACATCTTCGTAATGAAAATGGAGTGGAAACATCATGATGAGTTGGCTTTTCCGGTTTTTTTCGAATGAGCACTGTGAACTATCCGCTTCGACAAAGGATAGTTGATCGAACCGAAAACAACTTCCAGTCAACGAGCTGTCTAAATAGCGGAGTAAATGAGCTTCTGACATGCGGTATTTCCGTCAGTGATTCTTTCAGGGTGTTTTGGCTCGCAATAGACGCTAGGGTCCTGATCGAGCAAGACGTAGTCCTATCTATCTACCTCTCCAGACACAATATCTTGAGTACCTATGATGGTGACTACATCTGCTGGCATGTGATGTTTGGACATAGAATCGAGTCCTTGTGAATGGGCAAAGCCAGGTGCTCTTATTTTACGACGGTAAGGACGATTGCTTCCATTACTGACAAGAAAGACACCAAATTCTCCTTTAGGTGCTTCAACTGCGGTATAGGTAGAAGGAGCTGGTACGGAAAAACCTTCTGTATAAGGTTCGAAATGGTGAATTGAGGTAGAGTAGACCGATGATCCTGTAGTCATTTGGCCGGCTATGGAAAGAAAAAGCGTCGCATCTGCTCCCCCTAAACTATTACCGGTCCCATCTCTCTCCAAACCTAACGTGGTAGTTTCCCATCATAGGGCTTTCTATCTATAGATTGAGCCATTACCAACCGACGGATCCCATTCGTTCAGAACTCAGTTGACAACTTCTATAGATAAGGCGGAGCGTCCGTCGGTTCAGCATTATAGCACATAGGCTTCGGCGCTACTACAGCGCTTCGCGGAATCGAAGCGCCTCGCTATGAGAATGACGCTTCGCGGAAGCGTTGCGTTGTCAGCTTTGCTACCGACGCTTCGTTCCGCTTCGCGGAAGCTCGGCTGACGTCGTCGAACCCTCGCGCTGACTGTTCGCTTTCTCAGTAGCGAAAGCGCTTCTCTTTGCCCCGTCGACGTAGAAGGACAAGAAAGAGATTTGTCGGTTTTATTGCTCCCGCTTCCTCATCTGCGCTCGTTTAGCTTTTTGGGAGGTGAAACAGCGGTTGAAGCTGACATTTCGAAATGACAGCATCGAAGATATTTAAATATACACGGTCACGGTTATCCCGGACTGCGTTCCGGAAAAAGGGGAATACTTGACAGAAAGGGCGGGCACTCTCGGCTCGGAGGTAGGCACTCTCGTGTTTCAACCCCACTTCCCGTCTGAGGGGGGTGGGGCACTGTGTACTTACAGCCTCTACGAGTTGCAAGTGAATGGGGCCGGTGCGTGGCGAACGGAACGGTTCATCAAGCCATTTCTCGCCTCAACCCCCTGACATAGGAAGAGGGGTACTTTACGGAGAGGGGGCAATTGCATTGCACCTGACTGTGAAGGACCTCTCGATACCGTCATGTTCACTTCGTAACTAGTGGCCGGTTTCCCGTCGCGGAAGCCTTTTCCCAGTGCGCGGAGCCCCAACGAGGAAGGTTTCCGTGGTTTCTCATGGGGTCAATAATGCAGAGCACTCTTTTTGTGCTACTCCTACGGGAAGAAGATAAGAAAACGCGAAGCGTTCTCTTGGTTTCCCAACCTGTTGTTTCTAAAGGCTGCCCTCTCTCGGCTGGATTTTGGTCCAGCCTACTACGAGGATCCCGTA